CTCTAAAAAGATGTCTTGTTCTTCCGCATGTAGAAAAGGAATAAATAAATCAATCAAATTACGGGAGGCTTCGTGAAGTGCTTCTTTAGGAGTTAAACTTCCATTCGTCCATATTTCGAGAAAAAGTATCTCTTGTTTTTCATTCCCATTCCCATAAGAATGAATACTATGATTCGCATTTCGAACAGGCATGAATACCGCATCTATAGGATAACTTCCCTTTTGAGCGCTATTTGGTGTTTTCATACGATATCCTCGATTCCTCTCGATTTGTAATCCAATACACAAATCGATTGGTTCCGTCAGGCTAGCTATATGCTGTGTAGTATCAACGATTTCCACAGAAGGCGGTGAGATGATGTCTTTAGCAGTTATGTTTACAGGACCCTTGACGCAAATAGATGCGTCGCAAGTTCCATACAGATTACTTCTCAAGACAATTTCTTTCAAATTCATTAAGATTTCATGTACTGATTCTTCAATACCGCCTATGGTAGAATATTCATGTGGTATCTTTTCAGATTTTGCATGTGTTATACATGTTCCTTCGATTTCTCCAAGCAAAGCCCTTCTCATCGCGATGCCGATCATATCGGCTTGACCTTTCATAAGCGGAGACAGAACAAAACGGCCATAATAAAGACACTTATTGTCTGTTCTTGATTCAACACACCTCCACTGTAGTGTCCGAGTAGATACTGCTACTTCCTTTCGAAGCATAGTAATATTGTTTGATCAGATCATTGAATCATTTATTTCTCTTGAAATACGTTCAATTCTTATTTTTATACACGTCTTTTTTTAGGAGGTCTGCATCCATTATGTGGCATAGGGGTTACGTCTCTGACAAAACTTAAAAGTATACCACTTCTACGAATGGCTCGTAATGCTGCATCTCTTCCGAGACCAGGACCCTTTATCCTGACTTCTGCGCGTTGCATACCCTGATCTACTACTGTACGAATAGCATTTGCCGCTGCGGTTTGAGCAGCAAAAGGCGTCCCTCTTCTTGTGCCCTTGAATCCACAAGTACCGGCGGAGGACCATGAAACCACCCGACCCCGTATATCTGTAACCGTTACAATGGTATTGTTGAAACTTGCTTGAACATGAATAACTCCTTTTGGTATTCTACGTCCATTCTTACGTGAACCAATGCGTCCATTCCTACGTGAACTAATTCTTGATATGGGTTTTGTCATATTTTATCATCTCATAAATAAGAGTCAGAGATATACGGATATATCCATTTCATGTCAAAACAGATTTTTTTTGTGCATTGGGTACCTCGGAGAGTCCCTTTTTAGTTTTAGAAAGATTATCCCTGTCTCTGTTTATGCCTTGGGTTAGAACAAATTACTAGAATTCGTCCCCGCCTACGGATCAGTCGACATTTTTCACAAATTTTACGAACGGAGGCCCTTATTTTCATAATTTGTTTTTCCTTGCCTTAATTACGAATCTACTCTTTAGAAGAAAATAAGTCTCTTGAAATTTTGAACCCCGAATTGTATCCGAACGAAAGGAGTGTAGCAAAAGTCACCTAATCGTTCGAATCTTTGTTGCGGAGTCTATAAATTATGCGTCCCCTGGTTGAATCATAACGACTTACTTCAATTTTGACTCTATCACCCGGTAGTATTCGTATAAAACTACGTCGTATCCTTCCTGAAACATAACCTAGAATCAGATCCTTATTATCTAAACGAACTCGAAACATACCGTTGGGAAGTGATTCAGTAATTAAACCTTCATGAATCCATTTTTGTTCTTTCATTCCAGATAACCCCCTTGAAGTATCAACTAATGGAGGAGGAGTGATATTAGACAACCCGCCCTTCCTCTTTTTTTCACAAAACAAACAGGAAGTTACGGATTCAATTCGGATACCAGAAAGATTACCATATATAACACAAAATTTCTCCCCCGATTCCTTCCAGTCGAGCCTCTCGGTCTGTCATTATACCGCGAGAAGTAGAAAGAATTACAATCCCCATTCCTCCTAAAATCCTAGGAATTCGTTGATAGTTGGAATAGATTCGTAGACCGGGTCGACTGATACGTTTTAAAATAGTTCTATATGGTCCTTTCCTATTCCTTCTATGCCGCAGAGTTGAAACCAAGAAATTTTTCTCGTTTTCTCGATGTTTTCTCACATTTTCAATAAAGCCTTCTCGTAGAAGTATTTTAACAAGGGTTTCGGTAATATTCGTAGATGCGATTCGAACCGTTCCCTTTTTATCCATGTCAGCATTTCGTATAGAAGTTATTATGTCGGCAATAGTGTCCCTACCCATGACAAGCTGTAATTGTCGGTGCCTCCGAATTTTGATATAATCAACATGTTCTACTTTTTTTATGTTTATGAATTATTATTCTATTTTATATTATTTATTATTATTATTAAATTAAAGGTATATGCGTGAGACAAAAGCTACTAATAAATTCTACTAATACTAATTAATTGAATATATTTCCGATACCCTGCTAGATCATAGTCTCATCTATTAGTATTTATAATACCTCAGGAGCTAATGAAACTATTTTCGTAAAATTCAATTGTCTCAATTCTCGAGCGATCGCACCAAAAACTCGAGTTCCTCTTGGGTTTCCTTCTTGATCAATGACAACGGCTGCATTGTCATCATATTGTATTATCATACCGTTGTCACGTTTGAGTTCTTTACGTGTACGTACAATTACAGCTCTGACCACTTCTGATCTTTGTAGAGGCATATGGGGCACTGCTTCTTTGATTACAGCAACAATAATGTCACCAATATGAGCATATCGTCGATTACTAGCTCCTATGATTCGAATACACATTAATTCTCTAGCCCCGCTGTTGTCTGCTACATTTAAATAGGTTTGAGGTTGAATCATTTTTTTTTTCACGCAAAGGGCGAAGATAAAAAAAAAAAAGAAATATTGTTTGTTCAGAAATAAAAAAACCCTCAGCTGTTTTTTCATCATAACAAAAAAGGCCCTTTCTTTTGGTTACACATTCCTATCCCGCAATAACGAATTGAGTTCGTATAGGCATTTTGGACGCAGCTATTGAAATAGCTTCTCTGGCTGCAATTTCTGATACTCCACCCATTTCATAAAGTATTCGACCTGGTTTAACGACGGATACCCAATATTCGGGAGATCCTTTCCCCGAACCCATACGCGTTTCTGTAGGTCTTACTGTAACAGGTTTGTCTGGAAATATACGTACCCAAATTTTTCCACCACGACGTGCATATCGTGCCATTGATCGTCGCCCCGCTTCTATTTGTCTAGATGTGATCCAAGCGGGTTCAAGTGCCTGAAGAGCGTATCTACCAAAACAAATACGATTGCCTCGATAAGATATTCCCTTCATTCTTCCTCTATGTTGTTTACGGAATCTGGTTCTTTTGGGGTTATAGTTGATGGTTTTTTCTCAATGCCATCTCTACTGCAGAACCGGACATGAGAGTTTCTTCTCATCCAGCTCCTCGCGAATGAAACGAAAAAAAAATTTATAGATAAGATATATGTATTTAATGAATAATACGCGGAATCATGGGATTTTTTGAGATCAAATCTGTCACGCAGGAATTGTTATATCTTGTTTGTATATGTATATAAAAATATAAAATTCGAAGCATATTTCTATTATACTTTAACTTTAATGCTTTTTTAATGTTTTTTTTTTCGAATTCATAAATTTTGATTTCGACCTTTATTGAATTGTCCAAAACTTAACAATCCAATAAGCTTTCGCGGGCGAATATTTACTCTTTCCGTATCTGTTTCATTTGTAGGGTCGACCTGCGACCTCTCAGAATAAATGAATTGGCTCTTGGTTCGTTCCGCCATCCCACCCAATGAATCATTAGGATTCGTTTTCAATCGAATCTTCTGTAGTCACAGGTTCTGTCGTTCCCATCGCTTCTCTATTAATGGCTAGGTCCGAACTTTGCAATAGAGCTCCTAATTCAATTTGTTCCTGAGCCAATTTCCTCAGTCTTTATTGGCCCGGTGCTCTTTATTATTTTTTATTTTTCTTATGACTTGGATGCGTCTAATTACTTTACTAATTCTGTTATGGACGAATCCCTATTTATGCTTTATTACATTGCCTTTTATGAGATGATTCATAGACCATACATCATATTGGAATCATATATCGTTGATATTCTCTTTTTCTCTTTCTCTCACCCTTCCCTTTATCTATATCCATTTATTTTTGCTTCACAACCTATAATCTGATTGATTTATCTTTTATGTAAAAAAATATTTCAGTTGCTACAACGATATGATCGAAACATCATATAGTGACTGGTTCTTTGGATCCAGATAATACGAAGTAATGAGTTGGTTATTAGTTCTATTTCTATATAGTATTAGTTTATACTGGGGGCTGGGGGAGGGTCCCCTTTTTTTTTTAATCTAACCTAACCCTAAATAAAAAAAAACCAACGAGTCGCACACTAAGCATAGCAATTATACCAAAGGTCAATCAAATTTTTATTCAACCTTATAGAATTCGAATTAGAAGAATTTAAATTGCTTTTTTTTGATTGAACGAAAAAACAATGAAAGAGTTTCTGATTTTTTGTTCCATCACTGAATAGACTGGATAGAACGTAAAGATAACCAAAAGACCATTATTCTGTAAATATCCAAATTTTGATGCCCAATGCCCCATAAATAGTTCGAACTGTATAGGAACAATAATCAATTTTAGCTCGAATGGTTTGTAGTGGAACCCTACCTTCTCTAACCCATTCGACACGTGCAATTTCTTTTCCGTCGATACGCCCCGCAATTTGGATTTGAATTCCTTTTGTATCCGCTTGTTCAGTTAATTCAATAGCTTTTTTTATTGCCTTCCGAAATGAAACTCTATTCTTTAATTGTCCGGCTATAAATTCTGCAAGAATGTTAGGGTGTCCATAAGGTTTTGCAATTCGTGTGATAGCAACGTTAAGTTTTCGGTTTACAAAATGAAATCTTTTTTGTACATTGCT